CCATGAATTGGTTATTCCTAAACGAGTCATGAAGGGTATAACGAACATACCTTGTCTCCACATTGGATCAAGAACAGGATCAGAGGGATCAAAAACAGCTAATTCGTATAGAGCCATCGAACCGGCCCAACCAGCAACCAGGGCTGTATGCATTATATGGACAGAAATCAAACGGCCGGGATCATTCAATACGACCGTATGAACACGATACCAAGGCAAACCCATGGAAATACCCCCTTTTTTCAATTACGAAATAAACACTATGTAACTTTATTGCACTGTAAAAAAACTATACCCTGGAACTTACTTTTTTAGTGGATTATCTCGGGGAAAGGATTAATATTTGTTCTATTCTTTTAGTAAGAATGTCTTTTAATAATAATGGAACAATTTTGTTCGTATAAACAAAAAGAAGCAGATTTATTCTACACCCGATAAGTACCAATACGCAATGGTCAGGCGTTGATAGCATTTTATATGAGGAACTGCATATAGATTTGTTCATCATCCAAAAGAAAAGACCTATTTGTAACAAATTTACTTTATTCATTCTGTCTTCCTTTTTTATGAACTTCTTTTTTTTAATCTATGGATAAAAGGATAAAATATGATAAAAGATAAAAAATTATTAAGACAATAAACCTACTTTTACGTTTTCACATCAAAGTGAGATATAGTACTTAATTTTTCTTTCATTTAATGCCCATTGGTGTTCCACAAGTACCTTTTCGAAATCCTGGAGACGAAGATGCATCGTGGGTTGACGTATAGTGCGACTTGTCGGATATATTTGGTTATACGGTACTTCCCCGTTCTCTTCCCCAATTGAGATATCCTCCCTTTCGCCCAAGAAAGATTGATTGAATCATCAAAAATTTGGAGCGTGAAATGCAATGAAGAAAATTAGAAGAAAATGAAATCTATTTTTTAGGGGATATACAGATTAAAATTATAAATTAGAATAATTTATGGTTGCCTTGGTTCGAACAATAAAATGAAGTATCCAGGCTCCGTTTAGAAAAAACCAATTGATAATATATCTATGATTTCTACTTAAAATATCATATTCTATATATATTCTATTTAAAATTTATTAAAATTTATAAAATTTATTTATCTAATATTCAATTTCTAATATAAATAGAAATAAATAAATAGAAGTGATCTCAAACTGTTAATAAATTGAGTAATATGAAGAATGGATTGAATATTTAATATTTGGCGGGAGACATAAATAAATTGAAAAAAAAAGAAGTCGTAGCAAAAAGACGTAGTATTCGGGCATTTGGCCTATATATGCAAATCAAAACGGATCAGATCTTTACTCGGAGTAGAACAGAAACCTAAAAGAATTCAAGAAGACCATTCAGGAACAAGAAAATTACATCGTGATTTGGATTGAATTCCGATGAAAGAATACATCAATGAAAAGTTAGTCCGATAAGTTTAGTGAATTTTTTTTTCTTTATAATTTTTATATATAATTTTTATAATTTATATATAAATATAAATTATAAAAATTATAAAGAAAAAAACTCGAATCTACACATTGATTCTTTTTTTTTCGCGATTTGTATTGAACCGTATGCGTTAAAAGATGCATGTACGGTTACGAAAGGGATACAATTTTATCCCACTCAACCGACTTTATCGAGAAAGATTGCTTTTTTTAGGCCAAGAGGTTGATGACGAGATCTCGAATCAACTTATTGGTCTTATGATATATCTCAGTATAGAGGATGATACCCCGGATCTGTATTTGTTTATAAACTCTCCCGGCGGATGGGTAATACCTGGATTAGGTATTTATGATACTATGCAATTTGTACAACCAGACGTACAAACAATATGCATGGGATTAGCCGCTTCAATGGGATCTTTTATTCTGGTCGGAGGAGAAATTACCAAACGTCTAGCATTCCCTCACGCTTGGCGCCAATGAGTTTTTTATTTGATTTGAGAGAAAAAAGAAGACAAGACTATGCCTTCGCGATATATGAAATAGGAATATTAAGTAATAATAGCATGGCACTTAGAATTCGATAGGAAAATTTTTTTTTCCAAAATTTTTAAATTATGTATCGAAAGAGTAGTATGAGATAAAGGGTATTTCCTATTTTATCTGATATATCAGGAGACCCATTTCAGCGTCACAAACTTTTTCGTTTTCACACCGAAAAACTCTTAACAATATATATATATATTATTCTGAAAGAATAAGAATACGAAAAAAAATTATTTTTTTATTTGATATTTGAAAAAAAAAGAAACTTTGGGATTGCTAAATAACAGACAAAATTAATATATAAAGCAACGGAACCATCGTAGTATTTTTTAACTACCCCAAAAGGAAGGGTGGTTATTGGATCATTTACCTATGTGAATATGATAGACCCTATGAATTTATTTTATATTTCTTCAATAGTAAAATAAAAAAGGTATATGTATATAAAGTGAATTCCATTGTAGGAGCCGTATGCAATGTGCAAAAGATGCCTGTCCGGTTGTTCAATTCTATCTTTTTATTTTTATTATATTTTTCTTTTCGCCTTTCATCGCGCGAGATAGAATAATAATTTATTATGTTATTTCATCAGGGTAATGATCCATCAACCTTCTACTTCTTTTTATGAGGCACGGACGGGAGAATTTATCTTGGAAACGGGAGAACTACTGAAGCTGCGCGAAACCCTCACAAAGGTTTATGTACAAAGAACGGGCAAACCCTTATGGGTTGTTTCCGAAGACATGGAAAGAGATGTTTTTATGTCAGCAACAGAAGCCCAAGCTCACGGACTTGTTGATCTTGTAGCGGTTGAATAAAAAAAAAGAAGGATTTCACGAAAGTATGCGATTTGATATTTTATTTTCTTACCAGGTTTAATACACTATTCTAAATATTCTATCAATACATTAATAAAAAATGATTCATAATTATCCGGTTAGGATCGATCTAAACCATCCCATTATGTATATGATTCAACATGCCAACTATTAAACAACTTATTAGAAACACACGACAGCCAATCAAAAATGTCACGAAATCCCCCGCTCTTGGAGGATGTCCTCAGCGACGAGGAACATGTACTAGGGTGTATGTGCGACTCGGTCAGATCATGGACTAGGCCAAAAGAAGAGAATTGATCCAGTATAAGTGATCTGTAACAGTGAATAGGATAGAATGGAAGAAGACCATTCACTATACGAAAAATGAAAATATATAAAAATCTAAAAAAGATATATCATACCCTTCTATTGTGGTATCAAATTAATTTATGGTTGAAATTAGTACAAATACAATCAATTACATTTTTAATTTAAGATAAGAAAGAATTCCCCATTGGTAGCAAATGGTATTCATTAAGCAGGGAAATCATATTTAAAAAGGAGAAAGATTATGCCCTTAACTCTTCACTCCTGCAAGAACGGACTAACAAGGTCAGCTACTCAGCTAATCTTCATAATTAAATAAAATACCGTTACTGTTATAGGTGGGTCTCGTTGTGAAAGACCTATTACTGGATAATGATGGGTAGAGCCAAAGAGTGTGAACTGTACAAGTTAACAATGCCATTGATTAAATGAAATGAGGGAGGAGGCTCCGGTGTATAGAGAGGACCTCACCGTTTAAGAAGCAACCATAGAAACGATGGAAACCACTATACCTATTTCTATTTACTACCTTTTTCTATATTTTTTGATACCCAGTATCAATACAATTTCTTATTCTTAATTTCGAGCTGAGAAGCCTATAAAAAATAAAAAATCGTGGTCGGGAAGGTTATAGCAGCAAAAGCCATTGGAGTTTTTATTTTATACATTGGAAGAATCCGTTTTGTTATTAATAGACTAGAAAAGGGAAGGGAAATAACTGAAAGAAAAGAAATCAATTAGTTATTCATCAAAATTTAATTTATTTATTCAATGACTAGAATTAAACGAGGATATATAGCTCGAAGACGTAGAACCAAAATTCGTTTATTTGCATCAAGTTTTCGAGGGGCTCGTTCAAGACTTTCTCGGACTATTACTCAACAGAAAATAAGAGCTTTGGTTTCGGCTCATCAAGATAGAGGTAGGCAAAAGAGAGATTTTCGTCGTTTGTGGATCACTCGGATAAATGCAGTAATCCGAGACAATAAACTATACTATAGTTATAGTAGATTAATGCACAATCTGTACAAGGAGCAGCTGCTCCTTAACCGTAAAATACTTGCACAAATAGCTATATTAAATAGGAATTGTATTTATATGATTTCCAATGAGATCTTAAAATAAGATAAGGAGATTGGAAAGAATCCATTGTAATGTTTTAATAGAGTTCCTTGGCGAGTGAATTCGGGAAGGTAGAGTAGAAATTAGTATGATAAAATAGGATATAATATGATAAAGCCGTCACACTGAACAAACACGTTCAATAAAAAAAGATTTATTCTTCTTCCCAAATTATTTTTTTCTTACGACACAACACTAAAATCTTAATTTTTAAATTTTTTGAACAAAACGTCAATTCGCATTTGAAGTCGGATTGAAGTTTTAGTTTGATTCAATTGAAGAGCAAGCCTATTTATTTTTAATTCTAAGACCAGTAGTTATAGGAGTCGACTCGCTTCTTTCAAATTGTTTCTCATTATTAAGAAAAGGTAACAAAGATAAAATACGAGCTTGTTTTATAGCAATAGTAATTAATCGTTGTTGTTTTAAGGTCAATCTATTCACCCGCCTAGATAATATCTTTCCTTGTTCACTAATAAATCGACTAATTAAACTCATGTTTCTATAATCAATTCGATCCCCCGATTGTATCGGGGGCAAACGCCTACGAAAAGATCGCTTGGATTTAAGAAAGAGCCGCTTGGATTTATCCATGGTTTTTTTATTCCTTGTCCTGAAAATCCTAATTCTTTTTTGATCGGATCAGAAATGATTTTGAATTAAAAAAAAGGATTGCTTTGTTTATTTTATATTTAAATAAATATAGGATCTGTTATATATAATTTTTGTTAAATAATATATAATTTATAATTATTGTTATATATAATATATATGTCGTTTTTCGTCTTCCTTGGAAGGCAAGGCGAACGCGCGAGCGATTGGTTCGATCTATTTCTTTATCTCCCCGTGAATCGTATGTTTGTAACAAGAGGGACAGAATTTTCTCAATTCCAATCGACTAGGCGTATTATGTCGATTTTTTTGAGTAATATATCGGGAAATGCCCATTGATTCCTTATTAACGCGGTTTCGAACACAACTGGTACATTCCAAAAAAATCGTTACTCGAGCTTCTTTACCCCTGGCCATGAACCTCCTTTGTATTTTTGATTGACTCAACTTTTCTATTTTTAGATTTTTCGATCCGAAGCGAAGAAGAAAGGAAAGAAAAAAAAATAGAAGTTGCTACATTGAAATTGAAATCCAATTATGAAGGATTTCGTTGCAATCTATCAATATAGTAATAATAAGTAATATAATAATTTCTAACTCTATATTTATAATTTATAATCAATGTACAATATTTAATTTTTCATTGAATTATTTTGTATGATATTGTTGCCACAGATATTCCATTTTCTTTCTCGATCTATTATTAATTTCATTTTGGTCCTGGAACCCCGAGTTCTTAGTTTCACTGAGGTGAATCCGCTTTTATTCTTTTCTAATTTATTTTCATTTTAAAAAAGAAGAGTAAGGGGAGGGATTAGTCACAGATATTTGATTTTAGCTCTAATTTTCTTCACCCCCTTCCCATCTCACTTACTATAATGAAAAAAAAGGGAATATTAAGGCATCCGGAAATAAACGATTGATCTCTATCAATAAACCTGCTAAAGAACCAAACCATAGAGTACTTACTACCGGTGCGACGGAAAGATATGTTTTTAGATCTCGCATTTAAAACCCCCTTTATCTTTATTTTTGTAATTTTATTCTAATTTGTAATACATAACATAATAGTAATACATATATGACCGAATGTGTCTATGTAGTTAATGACTGACACTTGTATGTCTACGCAGAATCCCTAATACAAATTGAAATGTACAACAATTAAGTAAATATTCCTTTTCTTAAAACAAAAAAAAAGTCCCTTTCTGTCTGAGAATTCCCGAAAAATATTAATTTTTTTGTTACGCTGGGTTTCATATTTCTTCAGTATAAGATAAGTCTATTATTATATGTTATATATAATGAAATTAGAATAAAAAAAATAAAGAAGAAATGACAAGTTGGTATATCAATGAAAGAAATAAAGATGTGGAAAAGAAGACAGGGATTCTCTACAATGACACTGTAGACCAATTGAAAAGGGATGTAGCGCAGCTCGGTAGCGCGTTTGTTTTGGGTACAAAATGTCACGGGTTCAAATCCTGTCATCCCTACCTATTGCTTATCTTATGAGCAGAAACGCGAGGTCAATTGATATTAATTAAAATTGGACATACATAATCAACCTTTCATTTTATTATTTATGATAGTATATATATTCGACGGGTTGGGTAACAAACTATTTATTGTAATAATAACGCGCTCTTAGTTCAGTTCGGTAGAACGTGGGTCTCCAAAACCCGATGTCGTAGGTTCAAATCCTACAGAGCGTGATTAGATTCTTGTTATTTGGTAGGTCGAAAATAAAACTGAAAAAATTGAACAGAAATTTGAAATTGACCTCCTGGAGATTAAAACAAGTAGGAGGTCAATCAAAAAAAAAGAGATGTTAATTAATCAAAGGTCCAATTGATCACCACGTCTGTATTGTAAATATGCAGTTACGAATAATCCAGCCAAAGTAATAGGAATTAGACCTAAGACGATTCCAAATAGAAAAACTTCAATCATTTCAATTTCTTTGAAAGGTGAAAAGGAGAGGTAATGTTTATCCTTAAATATTAATGGGAATTACCCATGAATCTCAACGACCAAGAATTGAAAATTGACGTGGTAAGGAACTATAGAATATATGAACTACCACAGAAGAATTTTGTTATGAATTGTTCATTCAATTAATTTCAAATAAGTCGTATCTTGTTCAAACCGATAAATAGAGCCGAAGTTATAGTCAAAGCTGCTAGTAGAAAACCGAAATAACTAGTTATAGTAGACATGAAGAGACTAAATGAAATATGTTCTTTTTATACATATGTTTATAAAGCACTTCCCTAAATTTCAAGATACGAGGATAAACAAAAATACCAATTGAAAGTTTTTGATTCATCAATTATTATAATTATAAACGGCGGTCCTAACAAAAGTAGAGTAACATAGTTAAGAAATCAATTCATCATTTGTCACATCTATCCATCTCGAAATTTCGAATCAACAGATTCATGGAGCAACTCTTGAGTTGAGTAAACTAATAACCAAGATCTAATAGATCTTAATACTAAATACTAATATATATTAGTATATATAGAATATTCTTAATATATTTTTCTTTTAAATATAATATTTTTAAAATAATTATAAAAAAGTAATAATAGTTGTTTTATAACTTCATTA